ATATATGATATGTATTTCATACGTATGAACGGAGACGAGACGGAGGAATGAAGAGCATTTTCGACGCAAGTTCGAATTTGCGACAGGTACAAATAGAAATAAATGGATAAAATATTCCTGAAAAAAAATTCTGTTAATTCCACTTATGGAGTCTTGTTCTTTTGATAGAATATCAAAATTGATCCAATTTCTACCTATTATTATGATATTACGATCCAATGGGGTACCAAAAAAAGAAATGGGTTCGAAATTGGATCTCCTCTCTATGAATGAGATAAAGACAGAATAATCAGAAGTAGTATAGAGTTTCCTTTTTTTTTAACCCACTCAATTTCATGTTCAAAAAAGAATTCGCGGATTCTTTTTGGTAGTCAGTGGAATTTATAGAATATGATTGAATTGCGTAATATAAATATAAAATATAATAAGAATAGTATTTATTGTATTTATTTTATTAAGTACATGCTGATACGGCTATCTATTTTATCCATATATCACATCTTTTATTGTAATTTCACTTGGGACAACGTGAGTCACACTCCATCAAAATTTGTATTTTCTATTCAATATATTCAATGAAAAATTGAAACAGGAGGATTCTCTATAGGGATATGTACATAAGAGAGAGATCCGGTTTGGTATCTGGGTAACAATTTCTGTTCTGGGGTTTACATATACACATATATGTTATTATAATTGAAATTGAAAATTTATAATTGAAAAGGATTTATTATTGAAAAAAAAAATGAATACTGATTAGTCATAAATCAATTTGATTTTCTTTTGCTATTCAATGAAACAAAATTTCATTGGAGATAAAAATTGAAGAATCGTTCGCTAATTCAAAGTCAATTGTTAATGGTTCCAATTTGTCCTGAATTTTTCAGTCTGTGACCGGAAATCCATTTTTTCTACTCTCAATAAAAAGGAGAAGGGATGTTTTTAAGCGATGTATATTTTAAGATACAATCAATCGAAGAGAAGAATCAAAACTAGATCCAATAAAAAACAGGAATTTCTTTTTAAAAAAGGATAAGTACAATGGTATTCAAGATAAAAAAAGGAGTGAGTAATAGAATTAGAATATAGATAATATTTTTATCCATTTTGGACCGAATTTGGCGGCATGGCCAAGTGGTAAGGCGGGGGACTGCAAATCCTTTATCCCCAGTTCAAATCCGGGTGTCGCCTGATCAACAAAAGATTTTGGATTTCTTTCCTATCTTGCCGATCTAATTCGACGAATTCTTGCTCCGCAAGAAGCAGAGGCAAAGGACTAAGTGGACGTGTCAATACTCGATTTTGATAACCCATGGGGTAGGTTTTATAAAAGACTGTAATTTTTTTTTCTCAAAATTTAGGTGTAGCCCAAATCGGTATCAATAGGGATGAAGCAACTCTCACTTATTACTTTAATGATTGACTCTCACCATTTATTTGATTTTTCAATTGAATCAAATAAATGGTGAGAGTCAATTCCGGGATTCAGAACTAAGGTCGGAAATCTCGGTATCCAAAGGTTCCTAAGGGACACTCTGTTTTTGCTACTAGAATTGAAGAAGAGATTATACGAAAGACTATAATAACAAGATCTCTTAAATTACCCTTATTCAAAGTAGTGTCTCGTGACTCCGTCTGGTATTAAAAGAGTAAAGGTTAAAGTTGAAAAAAAAAAGAATGTATTAATTAATAGTGGTGGTGAGTTCTCCGGATTCTTTCACAGAAAGAAAGACAGTAAGCTTAGATCAAATAGGAAATAGAGGTATCTGATAGATAGTTATCTATCGTGATGGTATATTTTTATGCTTTTTGCTTAGTAAGGAAAGGCATTAATATCAAAACAAACAATAGGTCTTACTATTCTTACATGCTCCATATAGAAGCATTCCTTTGATATTTCCAAGGAAAAGGCGTGTGTATCATCGTATTTGTACTAAATGCTTCCTTATTTTACCAGAAACCCTAAAATGGAGAAACTTGTTACGAGTGTATTCATTGAATTGGTTCATCAATAAATAGTCTTACCTATTTTGACTCTGCGCCATTGATTCCGCTATGATTATTAATCAATAATAGAATAATTCCTTCATAGAAATAGGGGACATAATTCACATGGATATAGTAAGTCTTGCTTGGGCTGCTTTAATGGTAGTCTTTACATTTTCCCTTTCACTTGTAGTATGGGGAAGGAGTGGACTCTAGGGCTGGGCACTACTAATTGCTCAATCGAACCGTATCAATTCTTTATTGATCATTTTGCGAAGCCCTAAAAAAAGAAAAATGTCTTCCAAATTGTACTGGAATACAGTAATGAATGATTACCATAATTGTATTTCGAAACTCAAATCTACGCATGATAGGCGATTTTTTCCAACCTAATTTTTCCTAAATATTCTATTTTAGTGAATCAGCTCTTATCATAATTATGGATATTACAATAAGAAAAACTAATACTATTTTTTTTTCTTTATTTATTTCCCTTTTTCTTTTACCTTTCTAAAAGAAAGTCGTTCTGCTATTACGACAATACATATTTTCTTTCTATCGGAAACGAAGCGATTAGTGATTGGCCAAAGAGATCCGACACATAAGAAAATTAGATCTTTCTTCTGTTGAGCGGTCCACATATCACACATTTAACATTTGTTTTAGACTACTAGAAAAGTTTTTATGCTTTTTTTGATTCATCTCATGTTTAAGCATGAAAAATGGACAGGGTCTGCTCTACTCCTTTTACAAATCCGAAGAAGTTACTGTATAACTTAACTCCGCGGATCATCCGTTAATTGTTCAATCCATGACTTCTTGAGATGGGAAATCAAACTAAAAGAAATAGAGTGCTATCTATATGTACATCTAATATATGTACATACATATTGTAATTTGATCTATATATAATAATAATAAAAACAATACTATAGCTGGTGTGGTAGAAAGAACTATATATATAGTTCTTTCTACCACACCAGCTTAGATACTTACTATGATACTTCTGATTCCAGCCTAATCATTTCATTTAAGATTTAGAGTTTGAATCCCTTTCTTTCATTTCTTGAATCATCGATAAGAACTAATAATAATTCAAGTTTCATTCAAATTAATCATTTTGGCTGACTGTTTTTACATAGATGATAAGTAAAAAAGCAGTAGGAACTAGAATGAACAGTGCAGTAGCAATAAGTGCGAGAATATTGACTTCCATAATCTAATCTTCTTTTGTTTCGCAATAACTCGGGATCTAATCCCATAGAGATGATAAATTTGACTCCTGCAAATTCAACGGGATGAATTGCATCCCGATGATACTGAATCAGATCAATATTATGAATAACAATTTCTGATCTATCAAATCAATTCATCGTCGAAAATTCAATAATATAGTAGTAGTATAACATAGAAAGGAAAGATCTTTTATCATACTAAATCAAAAATATCATTTTTGATTTGATCAGAAATACACATCAATCATTAGATTTTCATACCCTTTTTCCACTTTTTCTTTTCTATAACCTATTAGCTATTTTCCTTATACAACTTCCCTACTTAATACATACATATACATAGAATTATGTACATAAAATTCTGAGGTATCATATGACTGGTATTGTCTGGGTCATACACAGATACAAACAACAGTATAAGTGAGATGGAAAAAGAAAGGATTAAGTATAAAAAATCAAATATTCGAACAAAAAATACTGAATATAGCAATACTACCGATTGTACCAATCGACATATGTCTCTCCCTTATCAATCAGTACTAGGGAAAGAACTAGGAAAAGAAATGGAAATTCCCATATTTATCTGATGATAAATGCGAAACAAAAGAAAAAAAAAAATTCCCCTCCCCGCACCGGGGATTCGATTCGGCTCCCCCTCTTCCCTTTCGCGAAAAATAGAGAAATGAATTGAGAAATTCATCGGATCCTAGTTCGGGACTGACGGGGCTCGAACCCGCAGCTTCCGCCTTGACAGGGCGGTGCTCTGACCAATTGAACTACAATCCCAGCAAGGTGTATAGCATACATATTCTTATGGTTTCATAAGAATTGTCATGTTGTAACGTAACAGATACACGAATGATATAGTGATATCATATCCACATAAACACGGGCTTTAGCGAGAGTGCCGCGGATTATTAGTAACTAGTGATTCTTTTTTTTATTGTTAAAAGTGGATAATCAACCTTTCAATGAGATGAGAAAAAAATAGAAATAGAGCAAAAAAATTGACCCTTTTCCTTCATTTCTACAGATCAAGCATTTCTTTTCTGTAGGACAAATTGGTTATATTATACTCATGGAGCGGTGATTTTGTGGGCCGAGCTGGATTTGAACCAGCGTAGACATGTCGCCAACGAATTTACAGTCCGTCCCCATTAACCGCTCGGGCATCGACCCAGGAAGAATTCATTCTAGGCTTATTGATAATCCATGATCAACTTCCTTTTGTAGTACCCTACCCCCAGGGGAAGTCGAATCCCCGTTGCCTCCTTGAAAGAGAGATGTCCTAAACCACTAGACGATGGGGGCAGATCCGCCCGACCGTCATCATACTATGATGATAGTATGAACAGTTTTTTGGAATTGTCAATATAATCTAATGGTATGGCTAGATCCGAAGAGTCTTTCTATGTTATGATTCTATAGAATCATAACATTTTTTTGGGGGTTGATGCTTCATGAATGAAGCATCCCATACCCATACTATTCGATATAACGAAAGGAAGTATAGGATTCCTTCAGTTCAGGCAATGGTTAGCCGGACAGAAAAAAGGGGTAGGGGAGGTAAAACCCCATTTAGTTTCATTTCATTTATTTTCTTCCATTTTCACTCATTGCTTCGTTTATCGTTGAGATGCAATATAATATGCCTATCACTATCTCGCACTAAGCCAGAAAATTCAAAAACGAGAAAAATTTTACCCACTTTCTAGGTAAATAAAAATTTTTTGTCCATTATGAGTCTACTGCATATATGTATATATGTAGTAGACTCAT